GCTAGCGTAGCTTAATACAAAGCATAGCACTGAAGATGCTAAGATGAGTCCTAAAAAACTCCGCATGCACAAAGGCATGGTCCCGACCTTACTATCAGCTCTAACTCAACTTACACATGCAAGTCTCCGCAACCCAGTGAGTACGCCCTCATTCCCCTGCCCGAGGATGAGGAGCAGGCATCAGGCACAAACACCTAGCCCAAGACGCCTAGCCTAGCCACGCCCCCAAGGGAATTCAGCAGTGATAAACATTAGGCCATAAGTGAAAACTTGACCCAGTTGGTGTTAAGAGGGCCGGTAAAACTCGTGCCAGCCACCGCGGTTAGACGAGAGGCCCTAGTTGATAATACAGCGGCGTAAAGGGTGGTTAAGGATAAACAAAAATAAAGCCAAATGGCCCTTTGGCCGTCATACGCTCCTAGGCATCCGAAGCCCCAACACGAAAGTAGCTTTAGCCCCACCTGAACCCACGAAAGCTGAGAAACAAACTGGGATTAGATACCCCACTATGCTTAGCCATAAACTTAGACATCAGACTACAATTAGATGTTCGCCAGGGAACTACAAGCATTAGCTTAAAACCCAAAGGACCTGACGGTGTCTCAGATCCCCCTAGAGGAGCCTGTTCTAGAACCGATAACCCCCGTTAAACCTCACCACTTCTAGCCCCCCAGCCTATATACCGCCGTCGTCAGCTTACCCTGTGAAGGTAATAAAGTAAGCAAAACGGGCACAGCCCAGAACGTCAGGTCAAGGTGTAGCGAATGAAGTGGAAAGAAATGGGCTACATTTTCTGCTACAGAACATTACGAACACGCACCATGAAATAATGCTTGAAGGAGGATTTAGTAGTAAAAAGGAAATAGAGTGTCCTTTTGAACCCGGCTCTGAGACGCGTACACACCGCCCGTCACCCTCCCCTGTCAAAACGCACTCAAAATACCTAATAACATAGCACTGACGAGGAGAGGCAAGTCGTAACACGGTAAGTGTACCGGAAGGTGCACTTGGATCAAACCCAGGGTGTGGCTGAGTTAGTCAAGCATCTCACTTACACCGAGAAGACATCCATGCAAACTGGATCGCCCTGAGCCAAACAGCTAGCTTACCCACCAAAATAAACCAAACAATATAAATAAAATGAAATAAACAAAACACCAAAAACTAAACCATTCTATTACCTAAGTATGGGAGACAGAAAAGGTTCAACCAAAGCAATAGAAATAGTACCGCAAGGGAAAGCTGAAAGAGAAATGAAATAACCCATACAAGCACAAAAAAGCAAAGACTAAACCTTGTACCTTTTGCATCATGATTTAGCCAGCAAACCCAAGCAAAGAGATCTTTAGTTTGAAACCCCGAAACCAGATGAGCTACCCCGAGACAGCTTATTAAGAGCCAACCCGTCTCTGTGGCAAAAGAGTGGGAAGAACTCCGGGTAGAAGTGACAAACCTACCGAACCTGGTGATAGCTGGTTGCCTAAAAAATGGATAGAAGTTCAGCCTCGTACACCTCAAATCGAACAAACATAAACAAGACACCAAGAGAAATATACGAGAGTTAGTTAAAGGGGGTACAGCCCCTTTAACAAAGGATACAACCTTATCAGGAGGATAAAGATCATAATATATAAAACACACTGTTCTAGTGGGCCTAAAAGCAGCCACCTAAACAGAAAGCGTTAAAGCTCAGACAGAAAAAAGTTTATTATTCCGATAAACAATCTTATTCCCCTAAAACCTATTAGGCTAATCCATGCCCCCATGGAAGAAACTATGCTAAAATGAGTAACAAGAAGGCCCGCCCTTCTCCCCAGCACAAGTGTAAGCCAAACCGGACAAGCCATTGGCAATTAACGAACTCAACCCAAGAGAGCAATGTGAACCATAAAAAAATCAAGAAAACCACACAACCTAACAATCGTTACCCCTACACTGGAGTGCTACCTTAAAGGAAAGACTAAAAGAAAAGGAAGGAACTCGGCAAACACAAGCCTCGCCTGTTTACCAAAAACATCGCCTCCTGCAACGCAACTGTGTATAGGAGGTCCAGCCTGCCCAGTGACTACAAGTTCAACGGCCGCGGTATTTTGACCGTGCAAAGGTAGCGCAATCACTTGTCTTTTAAATAGAGACCTGTATGAATGGTTAAACGAGGGCTTAACTGTCTCCCCTTTCCAGTCAGTGAAATTGATCTGCCCGTGCAGAAGCGGACATAAAAATACAAGACGAGAAGACCCTTTGGAGCTTAAGGTACAAAATTCAACCACGTCAAACAACTCACTAAAAAGCAAAAACCTTGTGGAACATGAAATTCTACCTTCGGTTGGGGCGACCACGGAGAAAAACAAAGCCTCCAAGTGGATTGGGAGAACCTCCTAAAACCAAGAGAGACATCTCTAAGCCACAGAACATCTGACCAAACATGATCCGGCTACCCAAAGCCGATCAACGAACCAAGTTACCCTAGGGATAACAGCGCAATCCTCTCCCAGAGTCCATATCGACGAGAGGGTTTACGACCTCGATGTTGGATCAGGACATCCTAATGGTGCAGCCGCTATTAAGGGTTCGTTTGTTCAACGATTAAAGTCCTACGTGATCTGAGTTCAGACCGGAGCAATCCAGGTCAGTTTCTATCTGTAACGCTACTTTTCCTAGTACGAAAGGATCGGAAAAGAGGGGCCCATACTTTAAGCACGCCCCACCCCTAATTTATGAAAACAAATAAATAAAGCAAAGGAAGAGCCAAAACCCAAGCTAACCAAAATAAGGACATATTGGGGTGGCAGAGCATGGTAAATGCGAAAGGCCTAAGCCCTTTTAGCCAGAGGTTCAAATCCTCTCCCCAGTTCATGCTAAACATCCTAATAACCCACCTAATTAATCCCCTAGCCTATATTGTGCCCGTTCTCCTAGCAGTAGCCTTCCTGACACTAATTGAACGAAAAGTACTAGGCTATATACAACTACGAAAAGGCCCAAACGTAGTAGGACCTTACGGACTACTACAACCCATCGCCGACGGAGTTAAACTCTTTATTAAAGAACCAGTCCGACCTTCCACATCATCCCCATTTTTATTCCTAGCTACTCCTATGCTTGCACTAACCCTGGCCATAACCTTATGAGCACCAATACCTATACCCCACCCCGTAACTGATCTAAACCTAGGAATCCTATTTATCCTAGCTCTATCAAGCCTTGCAGTATACTCAATTCTAGGATCAGGATGAGCATCAAATTCAAAATATGCACTAATCGGGGCCCTACGGGCCGTAGCTCAAACAATTTCATACGAAGTCAGCCTAGGGCTAATCCTCCTTTCAGTAATTATCTTCTCAGGAGGGTACACATTACAGACATTTAACACCACCCAAGAAAGCATCTGACTACTTGTACCTGCGTGACCCCTAGCCGCAATATGATATATCTCAACACTAGCCGAAACAAATCGAGCACCATTCGACTTAACAGAAGGAGAATCAGAACTAGTCTCCGGCTTCAACGTAGAATATGCAGGAGGACCATTCGCCCTATTCTTCCTAGCCGAATACGCCAACATCCTACTAATAAACACATTATCAGCCGTATTATTCCTAGGAGCCTCACACATCCCAAGCATCCCCGAACTCACAACAATTAATTTAATAACCAAGGCTGCATTATTATCAATTATATTCCTATGAGTACGAGCCTCATACCCGCGATTCCGATATGACCAACTAATACATCTAGTCTGAAAAAACTTCCTCCCCCTTACACTCGCCTTTGTACTATGACACACCGCACTGCCAATTGCACTAGCAGGACTCCCTCCACAACTATAAACAATGGAACTGTGCCTGAATGCCCAAGGACCACTTTGATAGAGTGACTTATGGGGGCTAAAATCCCCCCAGTTCCTAGAAAGAAGGGAATTGAACCCATACTAAAGAGATCAAAACTCTTAGTGCTTCCTTTACACCACTTCCTACGGACGGGGTCAGCTAATAAAGCTTTCGGGCCCATACCCCGAACATGATGGTTAAAGTCCCTCCCCCGTCAATGAACCCATACGTACTTGCAATCCTACTATCCAGCCTAGGACTAGGAACCACCCTAACCTTTGCCAGCTCCCACTGGCTACTCGCCTGAATAGGGTTAGAAATCAATACCCTAGCAATCACCCCACTAATAGCACAACACCACCACCCACGTGCAGTAGAAGCAACCACAAAATACTTCCTAACCCAAGCCACAGCAGCAGCAATAATCCTATTCGCAAGCACAACAAACGCCTGAATAACAGGAGAATGAAATATTAACGACCTGTCCAACCCCGTCGCCAACACAATATTCATAATTGCTTTAGCCCTAAAAATTGGACTAGCACCAATACACTTCTGAATACCAGAAGTTCTACAAGGACTAGACCTTACAACAGGCCTAATTCTATCCACCTGACAAAAACTTGCCCCCCTCGCACTAATCATTCAAACAGCCCAAACCATCGACCCAACACTACTGACCCTACTAGGAATCATGTCCACACTAATAGGCGGATGAGGAGGACTTAACCAAACCCAATTACGAAAAATCCTAGCCTACTCCTCAATCGCACATATAGGATGAATAATCATCATTATTCAATACGCCCCACAACTTACACTAATTGCACTAGGAACATACATCATCATAACATCCGCAGCATTCCTCACCCTCAAAACATCATTCACCACCAAAATCAACACACTCGCAACAACCTGGTCAAAAAACCCAATCCTAGCATCAACCACCGCCCTCGTGCTACTATCATTAGGAGGCCTCCCTCCACTCACAGGATTCCTACCAAAATGATTAATTCTACAAGAACTGACAAAACAAGACCTACCAATTATTGCAACAACCATAGCCCTCGCCGCCTTAATCAGCCTATACTTCTACTTACGCTTATGCTACGCAATAACATTAACCATCTCCCCCAACATAACCAACTCAACCACCCCCTGACGAATCCAATCAACCCAAACCCACTTACCCCTAGCCCTATTTACCATAGCCGCCCTGGGACTACTGCCAATAACCCCAACTATTATAATACTAACCACCTAGGGACTTAGGATAATATTATAGACCAAAAGCCTTCAAAGCTCTAAGTAGAAGTGAAAATCTTCTAGTCCCTGCTAAGACCTACAAGAAATTAACTCGCATTTCCTGATTGCAAATCAGACGTTTTTATTAAACTAAGGCCTTACCTAGATGAGTAGGCCTCGATCCTACTAACTCTTAGTTAACAGCTAAGCGCTCAAACCAGCGAGCATCCATCTACTTTTCCCGCCAGTTCTCTGTCATAAGGCGGGAAAAGCCCCGGCAGAATATTAATCTACGTCTTTGGATTTGCAATCCAATGTGCTCTCACCACAAGGCTATGATAGGAAAAGGACTTAAACCTTTGTCTTCGGGGCTACAACCCACCGCCTAAGCACTCGGCCACCCTACCTGTGGCAATCACGCGCTGATTCTTCTCTACTAACCACAAAGACATTGGTACCCTTTATCTCGTATTTGGTGCCTGAGCCGGAATAGTAGGAACCGCCCTAAGCCTTCTCATTCGAGCTGAATTAAGCCAACCCGGATCGCTTCTCGGTGACGACCAAATCTATAATGTTATCGTAACTGCCCATGCCTTCGTAATAATTTTCTTTATAGTAATGCCTGTCCTCATTGGAGGGTTTGGAAACTGACTTGTACCACTAATGATCGGAGCCCCAGACATAGCATTCCCCCGTATAAACAACATAAGCTTCTGACTCCTACCCCCATCATTCCTACTACTATTAGCTTCTTCTGGTGTTGAGGCTGGGGCTGGAACAGGATGAACAGTATATCCACCTCTTGCCGGCAACTTGGCCCATGCAGGAGCATCAGTAGACCTAACAATTTTCTCACTCCACCTAGCAGGGGTCTCATCAATTTTAGGGGCCATTAATTTTATTACTACAACCATTAACATGAAACCCCCAGCCATTTCACAATATCAGACACCCTTATTCGTCTGATCCGTACTTGTTACTGCCGTGCTGCTTCTCTTATCACTGCCGGTGCTGGCAGCGGGTATCACAATGCTTTTAACAGATCGAAACCTTAATACTACATTCTTCGATCCGGCAGGAGGAGGGGACCCAATCCTTTACCAACACCTATTCTGATTCTTCGGTCACCCAGAAGTTTACATTCTAATCCTTCCAGGATTTGGCATTATCTCTCATGTCGTAGCCTATTATTCAGGCAAAAAAGAACCATTCGGCTACATGGGAATGGTCTGAGCAATAATAGCTATTGGCCTTTTAGGGTTCATCGTATGGGCCCATCACATGTTTACCGTCGGAATAGACGTAGATACCCGTGCATACTTTACATCCGCAACAATAATCATCGCCATTCCAACTGGTGTAAAAGTATTTAGCTGACTAGCTACACTTCATGGAGGATCAATTAAATGAGAAACTCCTATACTCTGAGCCCTTGGATTCATTTTCCTATTTACAGTAGGCGGACTTACAGGAATTGTCCTATCTAATTCATCACTTGACATCGTACTCCACGACACATATTATGTAGTTGCACATTTCCACTACGTACTATCAATAGGTGCCGTATTCGCCATTATAGCAGCTTTCGTACACTGATTTCCCCTACTAACTGGATACACCCTGCATAGCGCCTGAACAAAAATTCACTTCGGAGTAATATTTATTGGAGTCAACCTCACATTCTTCCCACAACACTTCCTAGGCCTAGCAGGTATGCCACGACGATATTCTGATTATCCAGATGCCTATGCTCTATGAAATACAGTATCATCCATTGGGTCATTAATTTCTCTAATCGCAGTAATTATATTCCTATTTATCCTATGAGAAGCCTTCGCCGCCAAACGAGAAGTATTATCCGTAGAACTAACCACAACAAACGTAGAGTGACTCCACGGCTGCCCTCCCCCTTACCACACATATGAGGAGCCAGCGTTTGTCCAAATTCAATCAAACTAACGAGAAGGGGAGGAATTGAACCCCCATATACTGGTTTCAAGCCAGCCACATAACCACTCTGTCACCTCCTTCTAAAGACATTAGTAAAGTGCAAATTACATCACCTTGTCAAGGTGGAATCGTAGGTTAAACTCCTGCATGTCTTAAACTTAAAAGCTTAATGGCACATCCAACGCAACTAGGATTCCAAGACGCGGCATCACCCGTTATAGAAGAACTTCTACACTTCCATGATCACGCATTAATAATCGTACTCCTAATTAGCACCCTAGTATTATATATTATTACTGCAATGGTTTCAACCAAACTTACCAACAAGTATATCTTAGACTCCCAAGAAATCGAAATCGTATGGACCATCCTACCGGCCGTTATTTTAGTCTTAATCGCCCTGCCCTCACTACGTATTTTATACCTTATAGATGAAATTAACGACCCCCACTTAACAATTAAAGCAATAGGACACCAATGATACTGAAGCTATGAGTACACAGATTACGAAAACCTAGGCTTTGACTCCTACATAGTCCCAACTCAAGACCTCGCCCCTGGACAATTCCGACTTCTAGAGACCGACCACCGAATAGTTGTCCCCATAGAATCCCCAATCCGTGTCCTAGTCTCCGCCGAAGACGTACTACATTCCTGAGCTGTCCCATCCCTGGGCGTAAAAATAGACGCAGTACCAGGACGACTAAATCAAACTGCCTTCATCGCCTCGCGCCCAGGCGTATTCTATGGACAATGCTCCGAAATCTGTGGTGCTAACCACAGCTTTATACCAATCGTAGTAGAAGCAGTCCCACTAGAACATTTCGAAAACTGATCCTCATTAATACTAGAAGACGCCTCGCTAGGAAGCTAAATTATTGGACAAAGCATTGGCCTTTTAAGCCGAAGATTGGTGATTCCCGACCACCCCTAGTGAAATGCCACAATTAAACCCCGGCCCCTGATTCGCAATTTTAGTGTTCTCCTGGTTAATTTTCCTAACCATTATCCCAACTAAAATCTTAAACCACATTTCACCAAATGAACCAACTCCAGTAAGTGCTGAAAAACATAAAACTGAACCCTGAGATTGACCATGATAACTAGCTTCTTCGACCAATTCGCAAGCCCATCATATCTAGGAATTCCTCTAATCGCAGTTGCAATCGCACTGCCATGAGTCCTTTATCCAACCCCATCATCCCGATGAATTAATAACCGACTTGTTACAGTTCAAGGATGATTTATTAACCGATTTACAAACCAACTATTACTCCCCCTAAATGTAGGGGGCCATAAATGAGCGCTTTTATTAACCTCATTAATAATCTTCCTAATTACCATTAATATGCTAGGCCTACTCCCATACACCTTTACACCTACAACACAACTATCGCTCAATATAGGATTCGCCGTACCACTTTGACTTGCTACAGTAATTATTGGGATGCGCAACCAACCAACAGTCGCCCTAGGACACCTTCTTCCAGAAGGAACACCTATTCCCCTAATTCCAGTACTTATTATTATCGAAACGATTAGCTTATTTATTCGGCCACTAGCCTTAGGGGTCCGGCTCACAGCAAACTTAACCGCAGGTCACCTATTAATTCAACTAATCGCCACAGCTGTATTTGTCCTCCTGCCAATAATGCCGACAGTGGCAATCCTAACTGCCACAGTACTTTTCCTGTTAACACTGCTAGAAGTCGCAGTAGCAATAATTCAAGCTTATGTATTTGTACTCCTCCTAAGCCTCTACCTGCAAGAAAACGTTTAATGGCCCACCAAGCACATGCCTATCACATAGTTGACCCAAGCCCATGGCCCCTGACCGGAGCTATCGCCGCATTGCTAATAACATCCGGTCTAGCAATTTGATTCCACTTCCACTCAACAACACTAATAACCCTAGGACTAATTCTTCTGCTCCTCACAATATATCAGTGATGACGAGACATTATCCGAGAAGGAACCTTCCAGGGACACCACACACCCCCTGTACAAAAAGGATTACGATACGGAATAATCCTATTTATCACCTCTGAAGTTTTCTTCTTCCTGGGATTTTTCTGAGCCTTCTACCACTCAAGCTTAGCACCAACACCAGAATTAGGAGGATGCTGACCTCCGACAGGAATTACCCCCCTAGACCCATTTGAAGTTCCACTCCTTAACACAGCCGTATTACTAGCATCAGGAGTCACAGTTACATGGGCTCACCACAGTATTATGGAGGGAGAGCGAAAACAAGCAATTCAATCACTAGCACTAACCATCTTGCTAGGACTATACTTCACTGCTCTCCAAGCTATAGAATATTACGAAGCACCCTTCACAATCGCAGACGGAGTCTATGGCTCAACATTCTTCGTAGCCACAGGATTCCACGGACTACACGTCATCATTGGATCATCCTTCTTGGCCGTGTGTCTTCTACGCCAAATCCAATACCACTTCACATCCGAACATCACTTCGGCTTCGAAGCCGCCGCCTGATACTGACACTTCGTCGACGTAGTATGACTATTCCTCTACGTATCCATCTACTGATGAGGCTCATAAATCTTTCTAGTATTAAAATTAGTATAAGTGACTTCCAATCACACGGTCTTGGTTAAACCCCAAGGAAAGATAATGAACCTAATCACAACCATCTTAATTATTACAACAACCCTATCCCTAATCCTAGCAACTGTATCCTTTTGACTACCACAAATAAACCCAGACGCAGAAAAATTATCCCCATACGAATGTGGTTTCGACCCACTAGGATCTGCTCGACTACCTTTCTCTCTACGCTTTTTCCTGGTAGCAATTCTATTCCTACTATTTGACCTAGAAATTGCCCTCCTTCTCCCCCTTCCCTGAGGAGATCAACTCCACAACCCCACCGGAACATTCTTCTGAGCCACAACAGTGTTAATCCTACTAACTCTTGGCTTAATTTACGAATGAACTCAAGGTGGCCTAGAATGAGCAGAATAGGGAGTTAGTCCAAAATAAGACCTCTGATTTCGGCTCAGAAGATCATGGTTTAATCCCATGACCCCCTTATGACACCCGTACATTTTAGCTTTAGCTCAGCATTCATTCTAGGACTAATAGGACTAGCATTCCATCGTACCCATTTACTCTCTGCACTTCTCTGCTTAGAGGGAATAATATTGTCCCTGTTTATCGCACTAGCCCTATGAGCGCTACAATTCGAATCCACAGGATTCTCTACAGCACCTATACTACTCCTAGCCTTCTCTGCTTGCGAAGCAAGCACAGGCCTAGCACTACTAGTCGCCACAGCCCGTACCCACGGAACCGACCGCCTACAAAACCTAAACCTACTACAATGCTAAAAGTATTAATCCCCACAATTATGCTATTCCCAACAATCTGATTGATCTCCCCTAAATGATTATGAACATCTACAACCGCACATAGCCTTCTAATCGCCTTTATCAGCCTAACATGACTAAAATGAACGTCAGAAACAGGGTGAACCTCCTCCAACACATATTTAGCCACAGACCCACTATCAACCCCCCTCCTAGTACTAACATGCTGACTACTCCCATTAATAATTCTAGCCAGCCAGAACCACATCAGCCCCGAACCAATCAGCCGACAACGCTCATACATCACACTCCTTGCCTCATTACAAACTTTCCTAATTATAGCATTCGGCGCCACAGAGATTATTCTGTTTTACATTATATTCGAAGCCACATTAATTCCAACCCTTATTATTATTACCCGATGAGGTAATCAAACTGAACGCTTAAATGCAGGAACCTATTTCCTATTTTACACCCTGGCAGGATCCCTCCCACTTTTAATTGCTTTACTACTACTTCAACAATCCACAGGAACACTATCAATGCTAGTACTACAATACTCACAACCACTGCAACTTAGCTCCTGAGGTCACATAGTATGATGAGCCGGCTGCTTAATTGCATTCCTAGTAAAAATACCCTTATATGGAGTTCACCTATGATTACCAAAAGCACATGTAGAAGCCCCAGTAGCAGGGTCTATAGTCCTTGCAGCAGTACTACTAAAACTAGGAGGATATGGAATAATACGAATAATAGTTATGTTAGACCCACTATCAAAAGAACTTGCCTACCCATTTATCATTCTAGCCCTCTGAGGAATCATTATAACCGGCTCAATCTGCCTACGACAAACAGACTTAAAATCTCTAATCGCATACTCATCCGTCAGCCACATGGGCTTAGTAGCAGGAGGAATCCTAATCCAAACCCCCTGAGGATTCTCAGGAGCAATCATTCTAATAATTGCCCACGGATTAGTATCTTCAGCGCTATTTTGCCTAGCCAACACAGCATATGAACGAACCCACAGCCGAACAATAATCCTTGCCCGAGGACTACAAGTAATCTTTCCATTAACCGCAATCTGGTGATTCCTCGCCAACCTCGCAAACCTAGCACTTCCGCCCCTACCTAATTTAATAGGAGAACTCATAATCATCACAACCCTATTCAACTGATCACCATGAACTATCTTACTAACAGGTTCAGGAACACTAATTACAGCCGGCTACTCTCTATACATATTCCTAATATCACAACGAGGCCCAACCCCAAACCACATCACAGGACTTCAACCTTTCCACACCCGAGAACACTTACTAATAACCCTACATCTTGTCCCCGTCCTCCTTCTAGTAACAAAACCAGAACTTATATGAGGATGATGCTATTGTAAGTATAGTTTAACCAAAACATTAGATTGTGATTCTAAAAATAGGAGTTAAAATCCCCTTACTCACCAAGGAAGTACAGAAAATAGTAAGCACTGCTAATCCTTACCTACCATGGTTAAAGCCCGTGGCTTCCTTGCGCTTCCAAAGAATAACAGTCTATCCGTTGGTCTTAGGAACCAAAAACTCTTGGTGCAAATCCAAGTGGAAGCTAAAATGACATTAATTATACACTCATCACTCCTCCTAATTTTCTTTATTCTAGTATACCCACTAATCACTACACTAAACCCAGACCAACAAGAGTCCAAACTAGCAGAAAAAACCAAAACTGCCGTCAGCTCCGCATTCCTCATCAGCCTCCTCCCCCTAACAATCTTCCTAAACCTAAAAACAGAAGGCATCATTACAAACTGACACTGAATAAATACCCAAACATTTGACATTAACATTAGCTTCAAATTTGACCACTACTCCCTGATCTTCGTCCCAATCGCCCTGTACGTTACCTGGTCAATCCTAGAATTTGCACTATGATATATACACTCTGACCCTTACATTGACCGATTCTTCAAATATCTTCTCACATTCCTAGTAGCCATGATTATTCTAGTTACAGCCAACAACATATTCCAACTATTCATCGGCTGGGAAGGCGTAGGAATCATATCATTTCTACTTATCGGATGATGGCACGGACGAGCAGACGCCAACACAGCAGCCCTCCAAGCTGTTATTTATAACCGAGTAGGAGACATCGGATTAATCATGACTATAGCTTGACTCGCGATAAATCTCAACTCATGAGAAATCCAACAAATCTTTGCCCTGTCAAAAAACTTTGATATAACAATTCCCCTAATAGGCCTTGCCCTAGCAGCAACAGGAAAATCAGCCCAATTTGGCCTTCATCCGTGGCTCCCCTCCGCCATAGAAGGCCCCACGCCAGTATCCGCCCTACTGCACTCAAGCACCATAGTCGTTGCAGGAATCTTCCTACTAATCCGCCTTCACCCCTTAATAGAAAATAACCAACTTGCGTTAACAACCTGCCTTTGCTTAGGAGCATTAACCTCATTATTCACAGCTACATGCGCCCTAACCCAAAACGACATCAAAAAAATTGTAGCTTTCTCAACATCAAGCCAATTAGGACTAATAATAGTCACAATCGGACTAAACCAACCACAACTAGCATTCCTTCATATTTGCACACACGCCTTCTTCAAGGCCATATTATTTTTATGCTCTGGATCAATTATCCACAGCCTAAACGACGAACAAGACATCCGTAAAATAGGAGGCCTATTCAACATTATACCCGCCACCTCAGCCTACTTCACAATTGGTAGCCTGGCCTTAACAGGAACCCCGTTCCTGGCAGGATTCTTCTCAAAAGACGCAATCATTGAAGCCCTAAACACCTCTCACCTGAACGCCTGAGCCCTAATTCTCACATTAATTGCCACATCATTCACCGTAGTTTACAGTTTCCGACTAGTATACTTCGTAATTATAGGAACCCCACGATTCCTGCCCCTATCCCCAATTAATGAAAATAACCCATTAGTAATTAACTCAATCAAACGACTTGCCTGAGGAAGCATTATTGCAGGCTTCATTATTACACACAATTTCCTACCAATAAAAACACCAATCATAACAATACCAACCACCCTTAAAATAGCAGCCCTTCTAGTAACTATTACGGGCCTACTAGTAGCCATAGACCTCGCCAACATAACAAGCAAACAGGTAAAAATTACTCCAATAATCCCCATACACCACTTCTCAAACATACTAGGATTCTTCCCCGCAATCACCCATCGACTTCTCCCCAAGCTCAAACTCACTATTGGACAATCAGCTGCTACTCAACTAGATAAAACATGGCTTGAAACAGTAGGACCAAAAGGTCTAGCACTAACACAAACAATTCTAGCAAAAATTACAAATGACATCACGCAAGGAATAATCAAAACATACCTAACCATCTTCCTCCTGACCTTAATCTTAGCCTCTATTCCTGTCCTACTTTAGACCGCCCGAAGAGTCCCCCGACTTAAACCACGAGTAAGCTCCAACACAACAAGCAAAGTTAAAAGCAACACCCAAGCACAAATAACCAACATCCCCCCACCAGACGAATATATAACAGCCACACCACTAATATCCCCCCGCAAAACAGAAAACTCCTTCAACCCGTCAACAACTACCCAAGAACCCTCATATCAGCCTCCCCAAAGAAGCCCCGCCACCAAACCAACCCCTAACAAATAAACCAAAACATACCCCAGCACGGAGCGACTACCCCAAGCCTCCGGAAAAGGCTCAGCAGCCAAGGCTGCTGAGTAGGCAAAAACTACAAGCATCCCCCCTAAATAAATTAAAAAAAGAACCAACGACAAAAAAGAGCCCCCATGACCAACCAAGACCCCACACCCAACCCCAGCTGCAACCACCAACCCAAAAGCAGCAAAATAAGGAGTAGGATTGGAAGCAACAGCAACCAAACCTACAACCAAAGCCATTAATAATAAAAACATAAAATAGGTCATAATTCTTGCTCAGACTTTAACCGAGACCAATGACTTGAAGAACCACCGTTGTTATTCAACTACAAGAACCGCTAATGGCAAGCCTACGAAAAACACACCCCCTCATCAAAATCGCCAACGACGCACTAATTGACCTACCTGCACCATCCAACATCTCAGCATGATGAAACTTTGGATCCCTCCTAGGGTTATGCTTAATTACCCAAATCCTAACAGGATTATTTCTAGCTATACACTATACCTCGGACATCTCAACTGCATTCTCATCAGTAACCCATATCTGCCGTGACGTAAATTACGGCTGACTAATTCGCAACATCCACGCCAATGGGGCATCATTCTTCTTTATCTGTATTTACATACATATTGCCCGAGGCCTATACTACGGATCATACCTATACAAAGAAACCTGAAATATCGGCGTAGTCCTCCTACTACTAGTTATAATAACAGCCTTTGTCGGCTACGTCCTCCCATGAGGACAAATATCTTTTTGAGGTGCCACAGTAATTACAAACCTATTGTCTGCCGTGCCCTATGTAGGAGATATACTAGTCCAATGAATTTGAGGCGGCTTCTCAGTAGACAACGCAACACTAACACGCTTCTTCGCATTCCACTTCTTATTTCCATTTATTATCGCCGCCGCAACTATTCTTCACCTTCTATTCCTCCACGAAACAGGATCCAACAACCCAATCGGACTAAACTCAGACGCAGACAAAATCTCCTTCCACCCATACTTCACATACAAAGACCTTCTTGGATTCGTAATCATGCTACTAGCCCTCACATTACTAGCACTATTTTCCCCAAACCTATTAGGAGACCCCGAAAACTTTACCCCCGCAAACCCCTTAGTAACTCCCCCACATATCAAACCAGAATGATACTTCCTATTCGCCTACGCCATCCTACGATCAATTCCCAACAAACTAGGAGGAGTCCTTGCATTACTATTCTCCATCCTAGTATTAATAGTAGTCCCACTTTTACACACCTCAAAACAACGAGGACTAACATTCCGTCCAATTACCCAATTCCTATTCTGAACCCTAGTAGCAGACATAATTATCCTAACATGAATCGGAGGTATACCAGTAGAACACCCGTTTATTATTATTGGACAAATTGCATCCGTACTATACTTTACACTATTTCTAATCCTAATGCCACTAGCAGGCTGACTAGAAAATAAAGCACTAGAATGAGCTTGCCCTAGTAGCTTAGCCTAAAAGCATCGGTCTTGTAATCCGAAGATCGGAGGTTAAACTCCTCCCTAGCGCCCAGAAAAGAGAGATTTTAACTCTCACCTCTGGCTCCCAAAGCCAGAATTCTAAACTAAACTATTTCCTGGAGGAAGTCCCACTCCGTATGGTATAGTACATAATATGCATAATATTACATTAATGTATTAGTACATCTATGTATTATCACCAACTCACTATTTTAACCATAAAGCAAGTACTATCTACTAAGACATACATAAAGCATACTATTAAAACTCACAAATAATCTTATTCAGACCTGGGATATAGGTTATTCCCCAAAAAATTGACCTCAAATTTTTCCTTGGTATAACAACTAAAATCCCACTAAACTATATTAATGTAGTAAGAAACCACCAACTATCTTATATAAAGGAATATTATGCATGATAGAATCAGGGACAATAACTGTGAGGGTTGCACAATATGAACTATTACTGGCATCTGGTTCCTATTTCAGGGTCATAAATTGTAAATTTCCCCCCCCAGATAATTATACTGGCATCTGATTAATGGTGTAGTACATACTCCTCGTTACCCACCATGCCGAGCATTATCTTATATGCATAGGGTATCTCTTTCTGGTTTCCATTCATTTGGCATCTCAGAGTGCAAATACAAATGTCAGTTAAGGTTGAACATTTTCCTTGTATGTGATAATGTATATTCATTATCGTAAGACATAAATTAAGAGTCACATTCTTCTAAGTCAGGTGCATAACATATCTATTCCTTATTCAACTATACTTGCTATCAATGCCCCCTTTGGTTTTTGCGCGACAAACCCCCCTACCCCCCTACGCTCAAAAAATCCTGTTTTCCTTGTCAAACCCCAAAACCAAGGAGGACTCAAGAACGTATTAAGCCAACAAGTTGAAATATGGGTTGGCTATTCCGCATATATATATATATATATATATATATATGCATCAATTTTTACATTTTTTCCAATCCAACATCAACTTAAAAGACCGAACAAAATTTTTACAACGAGCAACCCAACACTAAATATTCTAATATATTGATCA